AAAGAAGCTCAAAGGCGAAAGATACCAAAGACAAGCAATGGTACGTATAAAACAAGCAGAAAGCTGGGATAAGCGTTTACTTACTCGAATACTAAGAAGTTCTATGTTAGTAATCCAATCGATTCTTAGAAAATATATTGTATTACCGTTATTGATAATAGCTAAAAATGTGGTTCGCATACTATTATTCCAAGATCCCGAGTGGTCCGAGGATTTTAAGGATTGGAATCGTGAAATTTATGTTAAATGCACTTATAGTGGTGTTAATTTATCTGAAACAGAATTTCCGAAAAACTGGTTAATAGAAGGTATTCAGCTAAAGATCCTATTCCCCTTTCACCTGAAACCCTGGCACGGATCTACGATACAATCCTCTCATAAAGATCCAAAAAGTGAACACGAAACTGATTTTTGTTTTTTAACAATTTTGGGGCTGGAAACTGACATGCCGTTCGGTTCTCCCCAAAAACGACGTTCCTTTTTTGAACCCATTTTTAAAGAACTAAAAAAAAAAATTCGAAAATTGAAAACTAAGTCTTTTATAGTTTTAAGGGATTTTAAAGAAGGAAAAATAAAAGAACTTTCAAAAATAAACTTGAGAGAAATCGAGAAATTGAGGGAAACTCAAAAAAATTCGATAATCAGTAAGCAGATGATTCACGAACCGTCTATTGAAATTTCATCTATGGATTGGACGAAATTATCCCGGACTGAAAAAAAAATGAAAGATCTGACTAATAGAACAAGCAGAATCCGAAATAAAATATATAAAATTACAAAAGAAAAGAAAAAAGGATCGCTAACTCAAGAAACAAATATTAGTTCGAACAAACCAACTTATTCTGTTAAAAGATTAGACCCATCAAAAAGGATTTGGCGGATATTAAAAAAAAGAAACGCTCGATTAATCCGTAAATCCTATTTGTTTCTAAAATTTGGCATTGAAAAGATATACAGAAATATTTTTATATCTACCCTTACTATTCCAAGAATCAATACAAAACCTTTTCGTGAATCAACAAGAAAACAAATGAAAATTATTGAGAAAAACATCCACAATAATGAAGCAAATCCCGAAAGAATTAATAAAACAAATAAAAATAGAATTATTTCGACTATCCAAAAATCGATTTCTAAGACTAGTAATAAGAATTCAAAGATTTCTTGTAATTTATTGTCTTTTTCACAATCACAAGCATATGTATTTTACAAATTATTACAAGTCCCAATTTTGAACTTTTATAATTTAAGACCCGTTCTTCAATATCACGGAACATCTCTATTTCTTAAGAATGAAATAAAAGATTTTTTTGAAAAACACGGAATCTTTAATTACCAATTAAGACATAAACCCCTTTGGAATTTTGGAAGGAATACACGAAAACACTGTTTAAGCGGGCATTATCAATATGATTTATCTCGGATTAAATGGGCTAGATTAGTACCACAAGAATGGCGAAATAGAGCCAATCAACACTGTATGGCTCAAAATAAAGATTTAATTAAAAGAGATTCGTATGAAAAAAATGGATTAACTCATTACGAAAAACAACATTTTTTTGAAGCAGACCTATTACGTAATCAAAAATCGAATTTTAAAAAACACTATAGATATGATCTTTTATCATATAAATCGCTTAATTATGAAGATAAGAAAGACTCGTATATTGATAGATCACTAGTCCAAGTAAATAATAAAGAAGAGTATTATTCTAATTACAATAGAAAGAAAGTAAAATTGTTGGCTATGCTGGGAAGTATCTCTATCAATAATTATATAGGGGAAGATTATATTATGGATATGGAAAAATTCTTGTATAGAAAATATTTTGATTGGAGAATTCTTAATTTTTGTCTTAGAAATAAGGCCAATATGGAAGCCTGGGTTGATATGGATACTGGTACCAGCAGTAATCAAAATACTAGGATTGGGTCCAATAATTATCAAAAAATTAATGCAATTAATAACAGAGTCCCCTTTTATCTTAGAATTCATCAAGATGAAGAAATTAACCCATCCACTCAAAAGGGGTTCTTTTGTGATTGGATGGGAATGAATGAAGAAATACTAAGTTGTCCTATATCAAACCCAGAATCTTGGTTCTTCCCAGAATTTGTACTACTTTTTAATGCATATAGAACGAAACCCTGGATTATACCAATCAAATTACTTCTTTTCAATTTTAATGGAAATAGTAAGAAAAATAGAACCGGAAAGAAAGAGGCGGATCTTTTTATATCACCTACTCAAAAAGAATATTTGGAATTATCGAATCAAAGTAAAGAAGAAAACGAACTCGCAGACCAAGGAACTCCGAGATCGGATGCACAAAAGCAAGTAATTCTTGGATCAGTTCTCTCAAACCAAGAAAAAGATGGTGAAGAAAATTATACGGGATCGGACATGAAAACCCGTATAAAGAAAAAGCAATCCAAAAGAGAAACCGAAGTACAGCTCGATTTATTCCTAAAAAGATATTTGTGTTTGCAGTTGCGATGGAGGGGTGCTGTTTCTTTCAGAGAAAAAATACTCAATGATATGAAAGTATATTGTCAGCTGGTTCGACTAATAAATCCTAGCGACGTTACTATAGCCTCTATTCAAGGGGGAGAAATGAGTCTGCCTATTTTGATCACTAAGAAGAATTTCGATCTTAAAGAATTGACGAAAGGGGGAATGCTTATTATCGAACCCCGTCGTTTGTCTGTAAAAAATGATGGACAATTTTTTCTATATCAAATCGTAGGTATTGCATTGGTTCATAAGAATAAGCGCAAAATTACTAAAAGATACCAAGAAAAGGGCTATGTTGATAAAAAAGATTTTGATGAATTCATTGCAAAACATCAAAAAATGACTGGAAATATAAACAAAAATCATTATGATTTGCTTGTTCCTGAAACTATTTTACTCCCTAAACGTCGTAGAGAATTAAGAACCCTAATTTGTTTCAATTCGAAGAATCAAAATGGTATGCAGAAAAATCCAGTATTTTTTAATAACGGAAAGGGCGGCGGCCGCGTTTTGGATAAAAACAAAAATCTTGCTCGAGAGAAAAATCAACTAATTCAATTAAAGTTCTTTCTTTGGGCCAATTCTCGATTAGAAGATTTAATTTGTATGAATCGGTATTGGTTTAATACCAATAATGGGAGTCGTTTCAGTATGGTAAGGGTCCATATGTATCCACGATTGAAAATTCGTTAATAGTGTGCTTTTCCTATCTATCATGTCCCATTTTGGGATATGAAAACAAAGAAATGTATACATGTCTTGTCTTCCATTCCAGTCTGATACAAGATACCAAATTAATGGCGAACATTTTAATTAGATCCATAAATGAATCAAGAAACTCTTTTTTTTAGGTCCAAATTTTTCTCTTTTGCCGAAATATCCATCCTTTTAGATGCCTAATCAAATTGAAAATTGGATTGATTATTGATATTGATTTTCTAGCAAGTTCATAACGAACTTAAGATTATTGTGTATATCAAATTGAAGTAACTAGTATTATTATTACTGATCAGTAAAATTCATCTTAAAAAAGGAAGGGAGAGGGGTTTCGTTTTATGGTAAAAAATGCATTCATCTCAGTTAGGGTTCAAGAAAAAAAAGAAAAAAACAGCGGATCGGTTGAATTTCAAGTATTTCGTTTCACCAACAAGATCCGGAGACTTACTTCACATTTAGAATTGCACAGAAAAGACTATTCATCTCAAAGGGGTCTACGTAAAATTTTGGAAAAACGCCAACGTCTACTAGCTTATTTGTCAAAGAAAAATAGAGTACGTTATAAAGAATTAATTAGTAAGTTGAATATCCGGGAGTCAAAAAATCGTTAATTTTAAATTTGAAAAAAAAAAAAATTTCGAATTATTTGATTTTGACTGTTGATGAACTTCTTGTTGTTTTCAACAATTCATGTAAGAATGAATCGAGGAAAAACCTATGAGTATACTAGCTACAGAAAAAGAAAAAGAATTTATGATAGTCAATATGGGACCTCACCACCCGTCAATGCATGGGGTTCTTCGTCTCATCGTTACTCTAGACGGTGAAGATGTTATTGACTGTGAACCAATATTGGGTTATTTACACAGAGGGATGGAAAAAATTGCGGAAAACCGAACAATTATACAATATCTGCCTTATGTAACCCGTTGGGATTATTTAGCTACTATGTTCACAGAAGCAATAACTGTAAATGGACCAGAACTGTTGGGAAATATTCGCGTACCTAAAAGGGCCAGCTATATCAGAGTAATTATGTTGGAGTTGAGTCGTATAGCTTCCCATCTGTTATGGCTTGGCCCTTTTATGGCAGATATTGGTGCACAGACTCCTTTCTTCTATATTTTCAGAGAAAGAGAATTAGTATATGATCTGTTCGAAGCTGCCACCGGTATGAGAATGATGCATAATTATTTTCGTATCGGAGGAGTAGCAGCTGATTTACCCTATGGTTGGATAGATAAATGTTTGGATTTCTGCGATTATTTTTTAACAGGGGTTGCTGAATATCAAAAACTTATTACGCGAAACCCCATTTTTTTAGAACGAGTTGAAGGAGTAGGCATTATTGGTGGAGAAGAAGCAATAAATTGGGGTTTATCAGGACCAATGCTACGAGCGTCTGGAATAGAATGGGATCTTCGTAAAGTTGATCATTATGAGTGTTATGACGAATTTGATTGGGAAGTCCAGTGGCAAAAAGAAGGGGATTCCTTAGCTCGTTATTTAGTCCGAATCGGTGAAATGACGGAATCTGTAAAAATAATTCAACAGGCTTTAGAAGGAATTCCGGGAGGCCCCTATGAAAATTTAGAAATCCGCTGCTTTGATAGAGAAAGCGATCCAGAACGGAATGATTTTGAAAATAGATTCATTAGTAAAAAGCCTTCTCCTACCTTTGAATTGACAAAACAAGAACTTTATGCGAGAGTAGAAGCCCCAAAAGGAGAATTGGGAATTTTTCTGATAGGGGATCAAAGTGGGTTTCCTTGGAGATGGAAAATTCGCCCACCGGGTTTTATCAATTTGCAAATTCTTCCTCAGTTAGTTAAAAGAATGAAATTGGCTGATATTATGACGATATTAGGTAGTATAGATATCATTATGGGGGAAGTTGATCGTTGAAATGATAATTGCTACACCCGAAGTACAAGATATCAATTCTTTTTCCCGATTGGAATCCCTACAAGAGGTCTATGGGATCCTATGGGTGCTTGCCCCTATTTCGATTTATGTATTGGCAATCACAATAGGTGTCCTAGTAATTGTGTGGTTAGAAAGAGAAATATCTGCAGGAATACAACAGCGTATTGGGCCTGAATACGCCAGCCCTTTGGGAATTCTTCAAGCTTTAGCCGATGGGACAAAACTCCTTTTCAAAGAAAACCTTCTTCCATCTAGAGGAAATAGTAGTTTATTCAGTATTGGTCCATCTATAGCAGTCATAGCAATTCTACTAAGTTATTCAGTAATTCCTTTTAGTTATAACCTTGTTTTAGCTGACCTCAATATCGGTATTTTTTTATGGATTGCCATTTCAAGTATTGCCCCGATTGGACTTCTTATGTCAGGATATGGATCAAATAATAAATATTCCTTTTTAGGTGGTCTGCGAGCTGCTGCTCAATCGATTAGTTATGAAATACCATTAACTTTATGTGTTTTATCAATATCTCTACGTGTGATTCGCTAAAACCTAAGCTTTTCGTTCTAGAAAAAAAAAAAGAACTTGAATAGAAATCCTCATTTTTTTATTCATTTATTGACTCTTTAGGTTAATAAAAGAAATTAGATAGTTATATATGAGTGAAAGAAAACACCTTCGAAATTCGCAGTAAACGTGGATTAAGTCTCATTTCCTATGTACAAGCGTTAAGGATAAGTAAACAAAAGTAAAAGTGGAGGAAGCCCTTACCCCAAGACAGGTCGATTGATCATCCTAGCTTGAAGCGGGCTTAAAAGACCAACCCTATAGAATTTTCATTTTTCATTAGCTATTGTATGTATTACAATATATATTAGATATATTAGGGGGGTTGAATAGGGGGTTGAAAACGCAAAGCGGGGGGATAGGAAGGAACACCAAAATACACACAACGGGTTAGTAATGTAGATTATGTCAATTATCTAAAAGGATACTTCTGCATAACATAAAAGAATAACATAAAAGAATACTAATTGGGGCTTTAAGTTGGTAGAAACGATCAGGCAGTACTCCCCACAATTCCGATCCAGAGCATGCTCCTATCCGCCAGTTAAAGAAATAACTATCAGGAACGAAATAATCCTTTACCCCCTTTTAAGCCCCATTTTCTCTCAGAAAGAAGAAGAGGAACAAAAAAATAGAAAAAAAAAAAAATACAATTACAATAAAAAATAGAAAAAATACAATTACAATCTAAAAGAATCCTTTCTTTCATATATTGATAGAAATCAAATTCGTGTCATGATTCATGAACTAGTGTAATGGCGAATTCTTTTTCGTAATCGAAAATAAAAGGATGGGTTGAAATATCGAGTGATATTTCTACAAGAGTATTTTATTGAAGGGTTGATTAAGTTATTACTCAACACAGAAAATTTGAAATTCGTAAAGGATGAGATTAATTCAGAAATACTGTTTTTTTATCCTTAGAGCAGACAGAATTCCAGTGGTATAATTGGGGATCCTCCGCTAGATTTTGACTTTATCCATCCTATAACCATATCAAAATCAAAATAACTAATACCGGTCCGGTCCTTACATTTATTTGTGGCCCTGAGGAGCCGTATGAGGTGAAAATCTCATGTACGGTTTTGTAATAGCGATGGAAACCGTAATGTTACCACCGACTATGATTATCTAACAGTTTAAGTACAGTTGATATAGTTGTGGCGCAATCAAAATATGGTTTTTGGGGGTGGAATTTGTGGCGTCAACCTATAGGGTTTATCGTTTTTCTAATTTCTTCCCTAGCGGAATGCGAGAGATTACCTTTTGATTTACCAGAAGCGGAAGAAGAATTAGTAGCCGGTTATCAAACCGAATATTCAGGAATCAAATTTGGTTTATTTTACGTTGCTTCCTATCTAAATCTACTAGTTTCCTCATTATTTGTAACAGTTCTTTACTTGGGAGGTTCGAATCTTTCCATTCCATACATATTTGTTCCTGGGCTGGTTGAAATAAATAAAGCGGATGGAATCTTTGGAACGACAATTGGTATCTTTATTACATTAGCTAAAACTTATTTGTTCTTGTTCATTCCTATTGCAACAAGGTGGACTTTACCGAGACTAAGAATGGACCAACTATTAAATCTTGGCTGGAAATTTCTTTTACCTATTTCTCTCGGTAATCTATTATTAACAACTTCTTCCCAACTCCTTTCGCTATAAAGATAAAGAAAAAAAGGAATACAATATTCGCTACTTGTCTCAAACAAGAGAAAGAAATAAACTCAAAACATTCATAGATATTCACAATATGTTCCCTATGGTAACCGGTTTCATGAATTATGGTCAACAAACAATACGAGCTGCAAGGTACATTGGTCAAAGTTTCATGATTACTTTATCCCAAGCAAATCGTTTACCTGTAACTATTCAATATCCTTATGAAAAATTAATCCCATCAGAGCGTTTTCGTGGTCGAATCCATTTTGAATTTGATAAATGTATTGCTTGTGAAGTATGCGTTCGGGTATGTCCTATAGATCTGCCTGTTGTTGATTGGAAATTTGAAACAGATATTCGAAAGAAACGATTGCTTAATTACAGTATTGATTTTGGAATTTGTATTTTTTGTGGTAACTGCGTTGAGTATTGTCCAACAAATTGTTTATCAATGACTGAAGAATATGAACTTGCGACTTACGACCGTCACGAATTGAATTATAATCAAATTGCTTTAGGTCGTTTACCAATGTCAGTAATTGACGATTTTACAATTCGAACAGTCTTGAATTCGCCTCAACGAAAAAACGTCTAAACCTTTTTAATTTCGAATTACTAAGGTTCAGTTTTGGTATAGTTGGTATAAAGGGATAAGGTTGTTTTTTTGCTTGGTCAATAACTCCAAATCCCAACTTTTGATTGGTTGATGAGAAGTACAACTACATTTGTATTGAAATGAAATGATATATAGACAGAAGCTTTTTCGAACTATATAGCTTCAATTTCAAATTGGCATTTAGAATAACGAAAAGAACGAAATTGATCCCAGAACAGTATCCGCATCAATTCCCACTTAGTAGATTCTAATTTCATTGAATTGGAATTGAGAATGTATCATAAATAATTTTTCCTGGTCGGCTCAATAAGGTCATGAAAAAGATTTCGATTTATTTATCTCCTATTTTAATATAATGGATTTGCCTGGACCAATACACGATTTTCTTTTAGTTTTTCTGGGATCGGGTCTTATATTAGGAGGTCTGGGAGTGGTATTATTTACCAACCCAATTTATTCTGCCTTTTCCTTGGGATTGGTTCTTGTTTGTATATCATTATTCTATATTCTATCAAATTCCCATTTTGTAGCTGCCGCGCAACTCCTTATTTACGTGGGAGCTGTAAATGTTTTAATCATATTTGCTGTAATGTTCATGAACGGCTCAGACTATTCCAAAGATTTTCAGTTGAATCTTTGGACTATTGGCGATGGTCTTACTTCTCTGGTTTGTACAAGTATTTTTTTTTCGCTAATCACTACTATTCTCGATACATCGTGGTACGGGATTATTTGGACTACACGAGCCAACCAGATTATTGAACAAGATTTGATAAGTAATAGTCAACAAATTGGAATTCATTTATCAACAGACTTTTTTCTTCCATTTGAACTCGTTTCAATAATTCTTTTAGTTGCTTTAATAGGTGCAATTGCCGTGGCGCGTCAATAACAAATCTTTATAACTAGGAACAGCAATCCCAATTCTACTTTTTATGTGTTATCACATTCATTATGTGTTATCACATTCATTTCCCTGAAATTCTTGTAAAGTATAGTTGAATACTATTCACAGATCAATAGAAAATCAAAATAGAATTTTTTTTATTCGATCTATTACCAAATAGATTCTTTTGTTCCGTACCTGGTATATTCTAAACAACCAAATCACTTGCATTATTATTATTGTTCAGATTGAAATGAATCGAAATTGGTACGGAGTTGGTTAATGATGCTCGAGCATGTACTTGTTTTGAGTGCCTATTTATTTTCGATTGGCATCTATGGCTTGATTACGAGCCGAAATATGGTTCGGGCCTTGATGTGCCTTGAACTTATACTAAATGCAGTTAATATCAATTTTGTAACATTCTCTGATTTTTTTGATAGTCGACAATTAAAAGGAGATATTTTTTCAATTTTTGTTATAGCTATTGCAGCCGCTGAAGCAGCTATCGGATCAGCTATTGTTTCGTCAATTTATCGTAACAGAAAATCGACGCGTATCAATCAATCGACTTTGTTGAATAAGTAGTATTTCTAAATCATAATATAATATTCCTCAATTCAATTTAGGATATTTAATATGCCCTAATTTCGATCCTGTTTGTGAAACTGTAAGAAATCAAAGTATCTTTGTTCCCTTGATCCAGAAGTGGATTAATTAGCAAAATTATGGTAAATCATTGATTCATCTGGTGTTTACATATGACATTTCAAAATTGACTAGATCGAAAATTAAAAAGTTCAAAACAAAAATAGATAGATCCAATGTCACATTCAGTAAAGATTTATGATACATGTATAGGGTGTACTCAATGTGTACGAGCTTGCCCCACGGATGTATTAGAAATGATACCTTGGGACGGATGTAAAGCAAAGCAAATTGCTTCTGCTCCAAGAACAGAGGACTGTGTTGGTTGTAAGCGATGTGAATCCGCCTGTCCAACGGATTTCTTGAGTGTTCGAGTTTATTTATGGCATGAAACAACCCGAAGCATGGGTCTAGCTTATTGATATTGATACGTTCCCGAAAAACCCACTTGAATCCGTTTTGAATACAGTTTTTTTTTTTACCGATTACCGACAAAAACCCGTACTCGAAAAAGAAAAAAAAAAAATACGAATATATTCTATTTTCGAGTTTCGAGCACGGGTTTTTCTGGGCCAAGTGTATCTTGTCTTTACCACGAATTATTTTCCTTGGTTAACACTAATTGTAGTTTTTCCGATAGCCGCGGGTTCTTTAATTTTTTTTCTACCTCATAGAGGAAATAAGGTGACTAGAGGATATACAATATATATATGTGTCTTAGAACTCCTTCTAACGACCTATGCATTCTGTTATAATTTCCAATTGGACGATCCATTAATCCAGCTGGCAGAGGATTATAAATGGATCACTTTTTTTGAGTTTGACTGGCGATTGGGAATAGATGGACTTTCCATAGGACCCATTTTACTGACGGGATTTATCACCACTTTAGCTACTTTAGCGGCTCGGCCAGTTACTCTGAATTCCCGACTATTCCACTTCCTGATGTTAGCGATGTACAGCGGTCAAATAGGATCATTTTCTTCTCGGGACCTTTTACTTTTTTTCATCATGTGGGAATTAGAATTAATTCCCGTTTATCTACTTCTGTCCGTGTGGGGTGGAAAGAAACGCCTTTATTCAGCCACAAAATTTATTTTGTACACGGCAGGAGGCTCCGTTTTTCTTTTAATAGGAGTTTTGGGTATCGGTTTATATGGTTCCAATGAACCAACATTAAATTTGGAAACATTAGTTAATCGGTCGTATCCTGTGGCACTGGAAATAATATTCTATATTGGATTTTTTATTGCTTTTGCTGTCAAATTGCCGATTATACCCTTTCATACGTGGTTACCAGACACCCACGGAGAGGCACATTACAGTACTTGTATGCTTCTAGCCGGAATCTTATTAAAAATGGGAGCATATGGGTTGATTCGAATCAATATGGAACTATTACCGCACGCTCATTCTATATTTTCCCCCTGGTTCATGATAGTAGGTACCGTGCAAATAATTTATGCAGCTTCAACATCTCCCGGCCAACGGAATTTAAAAAAAAGAATAGCCTATTCCTCTGTATCTCATATGGGTTTCATAATTCTAGGAATAGGCTCGATAACCGATATAGGTCTCAATGGAGCCGTTTTACAAATAATTTCTCATGGGTTGATTAGTGCTGCACTTTTTTTCTTGGCAGGAACGAGTTATGATAGAATACGTTTTGCTTATCTAGACGAAATGGGCGGACTAGCTATACCAATTCCAAAGATCTTCACGCTATTCAGTATCTTATCGATGGCCTCCCTTGCATTACCCGGCATGAGTGGTTTTGTTGCAGAATTGATAGTATTTTTTGGAATAATTACCAGCCAAAATTTTTTTTTAATGCCAAAAATAGTAATCACTTTTGTAATGGCAATTGGAATGATATTAACTCCTATTTATTCATTATCTATGTTACGGCAAATGTTCTATGGGTACAAGCTATTTAATGCCCCAAACTCTTATTTTTTTGATTCTGGACCACGGGAGTTATTTGTTTTGATCTCGATTCTTCTACCCGTAATAGGTATTGGTATTTATCCCGATTTCGTTCTCTCACTATCAGCGGACAAGGCCGAAGCTATTATATCGAATTTTTTTTTGTAGATAGTTTTCATGACTAAAAAAAATCAAAAAGAAATCCCATGATTTTAAAAAGAGTTCGTTATCCAATGAACAAAGAAATCCTTTTTCTTCTCTTACTCTTAAGTTAAATAAAAAGAAGAAGTAAAATAATTTAAATTCCATTTTTTAATTTAAATTAAATTGTGACCAACTGCCAAAGGCATTTGTAAGAACCTTTTGAATCGCCGCACTGCTTGATTCAAAAGGTTCTCGGCATCTTACACTAACACCAAGTTTCGTTTCGATCTCCGCGCTGTCCTATGTTTGTATTCATCAAACCCTTTCTTCAATTCAAATAGGTGTTAATTAAATGAACCATAACTATGTAACCCTATTCCTAATAGATTGACTCCGAAATAGCATATCCAAATTATAAAAAAGCCCATAGAAGCCACAATTGCGGAATTTACACCTTCCCATTTTGTATTTGTTCGAGTATGTAAATAAATCCCGAATATCGTCCAAGTAATAAATGCCCAAGTTTCTTTTGGATCCCAATTCCAATAAGACCCCCACGCCTCATTAGCCCATACTGCTCCCGAAAGAATACCTGTGGTTAAAAAGATAAATCCTAAACTAATAATACGATAACTCCAACGATCCAATTGTTGAATCACTTGAGACCTGTAATAATTTCTAGCGGAAAAACTATTTAGAAAAACATTCTTTTTTTCGTTCATGTATTGGATTTCACTGAAACAAAATGACCCATTTACATTTACAAAATTTTTTCTTTTCAAAAAAAGCCCTATCACTTTTCGAAATGTAATGACTAGAAGAGCCGTGGATAATAATGATCCACATAAAAGAGCTGCATAGCCCAATACCATCATACTTACGTGCATCATTAACCACTGGACTTGGAGAGCGGGTACTAATATTCTGGATTGATGCATTTTGGTTAAAAAACCCGAAGTCGCAAAGCCTTGGGTAAAAAAAGCACTTGGTGCCGTTATAGCGCTTAAATGATTTTGATTATTTTTAAAATCAAAAATCTTATGAATAATAGAGAAACTCCATGAAAGAAAGATTAATGATTCATATAAATCACTTAATGGGAAATGTCTCGAGTAAACCCAACGGGTGATTAATAATCCTGTTAGACAGAAAGCGGTAGCTGTCATCCCCCTTTCTGATGAAGCATATAGCCCTATGATTTCATCGACTAAGAAGGTTATTAAATAAATTGTAATTCCAATTGAAACGACCGAAAAGGATATATGCGTTAATATACGCTCCAAAGTTGAAAATATCATAAAAAAAAAAATTAAAAGCGAGAATACCTCAAATATACAGAATGGAAATCATAAATTAAATTCCTTAGAGCACTTTTTTTGTATATCTTTTTACAGATGCTATGCCGCCACTCGGACTCGAACCGAGATGCTCTAGCACTGCTTCCTAAGAGCAGCGTGTCTACCGATTTCACCATAGCGGCTTGCTCGAAATCATAATACCCTATTATTAGTCAATCGTCGAGATTGAAAGAGTCTATTTCAATGGATTTTTATTCATCAATTTGAAATTTGAATGCTTACTAAAAACAAAAAACATTGAAAGGGCTATTTAAAGATTCCGCCCCTTTTTTTGTTGTTGTATTTAATTATTTAAGGTTTCAGTTTTATTTAACTTAACTTTCATAGTTTCTTCTTTGATAAACTAGAACCTTGTAACGGCTGTAACTAAATAGTTCTAACTTCACTCCAGGGAACAACTCAAAAAGGGTTTCTTTCTTTTTTTTTTTTCATTTTTTAGAACTTTTGTGTTTGTGTTGTCGTAATTTTAGGTTTTTTTTTTTTCACTATTAATTTGTCCTAGGATTGATCAAATCAATTAGGTATTGGGCTGCACGTATTATAGAAAAAAAAAAAAAAAAATTCGATAAAAAAGTCTTTCTAAATTCGAATTAGAAAAATATATATATTTTGATGGAGCCCCCCCTCAAACATAGGATTTTTTTTTAATCACTTAAAATTGTCACACTATTCACTATTCGTATCCAATATCTGCCTAAACGGGAAGGGTTGCTTTTCTCAATTGGAGTCAAAGTGCAGGGTATCCGGTTATATATAGTGATTCAGAAAAATAATGATTTAGAACGTAAAAAAAAAAAAAAAAGTTATATACTGAATCAATTAGTTTCAACAGCCTTTTTTTTTTCCTAACGATTTTATATCCCCTCTTCTATAGCATCAATGGAAAGACCTAAATCGAAATAAATCTAAATAAAAAAAAAAAATTTCTTATTGTTTATGGTGGGGTGATGGGGAAAATAAGAATCCCCATCCTGGGAATAAAAAAATAGTAAAATAAAAAGAAAGGTGAAACTTTCTAGTTTGTCTTGATTCCGTTTTCAAAAAAAAAAAAAAAAAAGTCCTTTTTTTTTTTTATTTATTTTTATTTTCGAATTCAGTAGACAAATCAATTGGTTCAAAACATTACAAAAGGGAATGTTTACTTACTTTTTCGATTTTTCTAAATTCTATAGTATAAATTCAAAACACAATTAACTCATTTTTGTGTCTGGGGGATTCAGATTATTTCAACCTTTGATTATTTATTTGTTGTACAAAAAAAACTTTTTGAATTCCCAGTAGCAAGGGATTTCGCTAACGAAAAAGCCTTCAACGCTGCCCAGTACCCCCCTTTTTTCCAAAGATTTTTACGAATACGTTTTTTTAATATAGAAGTACGTTTTTTTGGAACTGCCATTCAAAAAAGAAAAGGTTAGTCATTGATCAAATTGGATGTGAAAGACATCTATTGTTAAAACAAATCATTTTTTAGTTTTACGGTTCATTTCATTATCTGTTTATTTTTTTTATACACTAACTACCTTTAGAAAAAAGAAATAAATCGAAATATGCAAAAATGGCATAAAATCTTACTAGAACAAAAAATAAATAAATAAATAAATGGAATAAGGGATTTTTTCAATTTATATTCCCTAAATATTGGAGAATAAAGTAATTCGTATTCCGGAGTTATTGGCGGCACCCTTAGATACCTATTCAAATCGATATCTCTAGGACGGATTGGGCCATATAACAGAAATAGAATTGGTTGAAGTTGATAAAAAAAAGAAAAAGCCCTTCCGCCCTTATCTCTGTCTATTTTCGGCCTGCTACATTTATCCATGAAAAATACATCGAACAGGTTTTATCTACCCAATCATTTTTGTCTAGTAATTGGTTATTAAATGTCTTTTATTATAATTAAATGTCTTTTATTATAATTATAATAGTAGACAATCAATACGTGCCGAGATGAACTAGTTAATGGTTGTGAATAAACAAAGAATAAAAAAACTAATTCGTATTTTATTGGGGAACGATAGGGGTCAGCCTATGATTTATATCAAATTTAATTTTGTGTAATTCTTTCGTCTTAATCTATGGACATAAATTAGTGTAATTAGAGAATAATAAGTGAAGTTTGAATTTGCTCTATCTTCCTAAAAATCTTACGTAGTATAAAGTATAAAATAATTATTTATTTTTGACTAGTAGCTTAGTTAGAACATTTGATTGTTTTTAACTTTTCATTTTTTTGAAGTTGGTGGGAAAGATTCAAAATAACTATGAATAGAAAAAGCGAATTTTATTTAAGTTTTTCATTTTAATACCTTAACCTTAATTTTTTTATTAATCCCTTTTAAATTTAAAAGAGATAAGAACCGGTGAATCAGAAACACTGAATTAAGAATAAAAAACAATTATTATTACTTTATTGATTTTATGGAACATACATATCAATATTCCTGGATCATACCTTTAGTTCCACTTCCAGTCCCTATGTTAATAGGGGTGGGACTTCTATTTTTTCCGACCGCAACAAAAAATCTTCGCCGTATGTGGGCTTTTATTAGTATTTTATTGTTAAGTATAGTTATGATTTTTTCGATCGATCTATCTATTGAGCAAATAGATAGAACTTCGATCTATCAATCCCTAAGGAGTTGGACCATCACTAGTGATTTGTCTTTCGAGTTCGGATACTTTATTGATCCACTTACTTCTATTATGTCAATATTAATCACTACAGTTGGAATTCTGGTTCTTATTTATAGTGACAATTATATGTCTCATGATCAAGGATATTTGAGATTTTTTGCTTATATGAGTTTTTTCAATGCTTCAATGTTAGGATTAGTTACAAGTTCGAATTTCATACAAATTTATATTTTTTGGGAATTGGTTGGAATGTGCTCTTATCTATTAATCGGGTTTTGGTTCACACGACCTATTGCGGCAGGCGCCTGTCAAAAAGCATTTGTAACTAATCGTGTAGGGGATTTTGGATTATTATTAGGGATCTTAGGTCTTTATTGGCTAACAGGCAGTTTCGAATTTCGGGATTTGTTCGAAATATTGAAAAACTTGATTTATAATAATGAGGTTAACCTTTTATTTGTTACTTTGTGTGCATTTCTATTATTTGCCGGCCCGGTTGCTAAATCCGCGCAATTCCCCCTTCATGTATGGTTACCCGATGCCATGGAAGGGCCTACTCCTATTTCGGCTCTTATCCATGCTGCTACTATGGTAGCGGCGGGAATTTTTCTTGTAGCTCGGCTTCTTCCACTTTTCATAGTCATACCATACGCAATGAATCTAATATCTTTGATAGGGATAATAACAGTATTTTTAGGAGCTACTTTAGCTCTTGCTCAACAAGATATTAAGAGAGGTTTAGCTTATTCTACAATGTCTCAATTGGGTTATATGATGTTAGCTCTAGGTATGGGGTCTTATCGAGCCGCTTTATTTCATTTGATTACTCATGCCTATTCCAAAGCCTTGTTGTTTTTAGGATCCGGATCAATTATTCATTCAATGGAAGCTATTGTTGGATATTTTCCAGATAAAAGCCAGAATATGGTTCTTATGGGTGGGTTAAGAAAGCATGTGCCGATTACAAAAACCGCTTTTTTAGTAGGTACTCTTTCTCTTTGTGGTATTCCACCTCTCGCCTGTTTTTGGTCCAAGGATGAAATTCTTAATGATACTTGGTTGTATTCGCCGATTTTCGCAACAATAGCTTTTTTCACAGCTGGATTAACCGCATTTTATATGTTTCGAATTTATTTACTTACTTTTGAGGGGCCTTTCAACTTTTGCTTGCAAAATTACAGTGGCAAAAAAAGAAATTCCTTATATTCAATATCTCTATGGGGTAAAGAAGAACCAAAACCGATTAAAAACAAATTTCATTTAGTTGTTTTATTAACAATGAATAATAATAAAAGGGCTTCTTTTTTTGCGAAGAAGACTCATCGAATTGCTAGTACTGTAACAAATATGCCCTTTATTACTATTTTTCCTTTTGGCGCTGCCAAGACTTTTTGTTATCCTCACGAATCAGACAATACTATATTATTTGTTATGCTTGTATTAGTCCTATTTCCTTTGTTTGTTGGAGCGATAGGAATTCCTTTGAATCAAGAAGTAATCGAGTCGGATATTTTATCAAAATTGTTAACTCCGTCTATAAATCTGTTACATCAAAATTCAACTCATTTTGTTGATTGGTATGAAGGTGTAAAAAATCCAACCCTTTCCGTCAGTATAACGTATTTCGGAATACTTCTAGCCTACTTTTTATATAAACCCTTTTATTCATCTTTACACAATTGGAACATATTTAATTTTTTTGCTAAAAGAGGACCTAAGAGAATTCTTTGGGACAAAATACTCAATTTTCTATATGATTGGTCATATAATCGTGCTTATATAGATGCTTTTTACACAAGATCCTTAACAGAAGGGATAAGAGGATTAGCGGAACTAACTCATTTGTTCGACAGACGAGTAATTGATGGAATTACGAATGGGGTTGGTATTACAAGTTT